GAATTCGCTTTACGCCCTGTGCCCTCCCCCATCTAGGCGGCTATGATCGCATAGCCCGAAATAGAGTAGGCGGCCATCACCACGAAGGCTGCAATACAGGTCTTTATAAGCTTGATTGCCCGTCCCCCCGGCCTACGGCAAATTGAGCCAGCGGGCTCTGGTCGGACACTCCTCCCTCTTGGGTAAGGTTAGGGGGTGCGTAAGCGCTGTCAGACGGGAGACGGCTGAAAGAAGGGTTTGGGGCCAAGGACTAGGCGCTCCGTCTGGGGCACGGCCGGCGGCGGTTCATCAATACTTAAATTGTACAAATGGGTCTTCGAAGGATAGCTGGAAGTTCCTCAAAAGTATTAAATGATGGAGGGCCTCGGGTCATCCATTCAAGTGGCGCTGAATTTTGTCCGACAGCCCAAGGACTTGGAGCACACTTGTTTTCACTAATTGAAATGGTAAAAACCACTACAAAGAGGGAGCAGGAAATACCTTCTACTACGGAAACATATGGGCCAAAACTATTCCGTCCAGCGTAACCATCAGCATGCTTTCTATAGCTATTGAATGAAAAGCATATAGCCCTCTTCCCCGTACACAGCCCGAAAAACTTCGAGAATTTGCCATAGCTGGCGCCAACGAATCGAAGCTAGAAAACCAGCCCATATTCCGGGCACGGAAGCCTTTGTATGGTATAGAATTTGCTGAACGAGCCACGTCGTATTTAGAAGCAACCGGTCGAATTGTCTTCAGAAACTGGCGCACTGATGAAGGAATGAAAGGTAGGGCAATACTGAAAAAGCTCCATAAAAGGATGATGCTGCAGTGTCCATGGCGGTGGGATAAAGAAAGCTGTCCAAAGGTCTTGAAACGACTCGAGCCAAGCTCTCCACGAATCATCGACAGGTTCAGGAGGTTAGGCGGCTGGGGGGCCGTTCTTCTATCACAATTGTCAGAATCAGGACTTGCCTATATCATTACAATTTCTGTTCGTTCTCCAATTTCATTTTATCTAATTTCAAATGATGATTGTATTAGTTACCTTCGCGAGTATGAAATGGGGAGGCACAAAATCCGATAGTTTGACAGGGTCTCACCGTTCGTCGACGCCTCCCGCTTTCCCTGTTAGCCCGGCCCGAGGGGGGTCCCAAAGTCCGCTTCTCTATATTGGACGACTTGCCCAACTGCATAACCGAGTTGGCCGACTTGCCAACTTCGGGGTACCCGAGGAAGCAGCGGCTAATCGCGAGTTCTTCTTTCGGGTAACCCGGTGCCCCCCCCCCTGTCCGGGGGGGCCTACCCGCCGTCGCGCTATGCCCCGACCCACCGAGGGTGGAATGCGTGTCAGCTTTACCAAAGGCGCCGGTAAATGAAGGAATTGCCGTCTCGCTCTTCGTTTCCGGAGGCTGCCGCCGGGCCATCGTCCGCCGACTGAGATGGTTAGCAGGCGAAACTCTTTTGTTTGCAAGACTTCGAAATTTAAAGGCAGGCAAGGGATTAGAAAGATTCCGAGGAAGGGGATGAGCCCACCACGGCACAATACATTCTTGTGAATTTCTTCCATTCCTGGCGACAGACGAAGATGAGGCGGCGATAGCTCCCGCATGAACCACCGGAAAAGTGATGGCAAAGGAGTCAAAACGAAACGATTGAGCCGCCGTAAGTATTAGGAGAAACTGGGGGGGGATTGGTGAAGGGACAACAGAATGAACGGGATTATTTCTGGCACGTGTATACCGGGAGCACCCGAAACGGGAACGGTAAAAACGGAAAAAAGTATGATGATGAAATTTTAATTTGATTTTCTCATTCCTTTTGTAGCTGCGTCATTGTATTTGAGATTGGAAATTGAAAGCTCGTAAAGCCCATTTTTTCTATCATTCCTTCGACGCTTGCCACTTCTTATGGAATTAGAAGAAAGGAGTCAATCCAGCCACAGGTTCCCCTGCGGCTACCTTGTTACGACTTAACCTCAGTCAATGGCCCAACCTTGGTCTCCTACATAAGATCACCAATGCCTCTAGTCGACCGCACTCGACAACGGCGTGGAACACTTCGAGTAATGGGTGATCTTCGGTCGGCTGCTTCGGGCGAAACCAATTCCCATGGTTTGACGGGCAGTTTGTACAGGGCCCGAGTACTTATTCACCGCGGCATGCTGATCCGCGATTACTAGCGATTCCAACTTCATGTTCTCGAGTTGCAGAGAACAATCCGAACTTAGGCAATCTTTCTGGATTCGCTCCGCCTTACAGCATTGCTTCCAATTGTAATTGCCATTGTAGCACGTGTGTAGCCCAGCCCATAAGGGCCATGCGGACTTGACGTCATCCCCACCTTCCTCCAGTATATCACTGGCAGTTTTTTGTGAGTGCAGCACATGGCTTGGAGTGTCAATCATTTTGACTAAGACTGAGTTCCTCAGTGTGAAGTGTACAATGCTCCGAGAGCTTCGTTCGTCGGAGAGTACCGCATTAAAACTTTGTATTATGGTCATATTCTTTTCGGAATGAGCCACACGGCGTTTGCAGAAACTCAGCTCATGGGTATCCTCCATTTTCACGGCGTAGTCTTCGTCAGTCTCGAGTGGTCAAGGATTGAACCAGAGCATGTCTTAGCAACACAAAACGAGGGTTGCGCTCGTTATAGGACTTAACCCAACGTCTCAAGACACGAGCTGACGACAGCCATGCAACACCTGTATGAATTTCCGTACCATCCCGTTAAGGACAAGCACACTTATTCATATGTCAAGGGCTGGTAAGGTTTTGCGCGTTGAATCGAATTAAACCACATGCTCCACCGCTTGTGCAGGCCCCCGTCAATTCCTTTGAGTTTCAGCCTTGCGACCGTACTCCCCAGGCGGAGTGTTTAACGCGTTAGCTCAGCCCCTGATCATCACATATTTTTCACGATTATTGGAACTTGAAGGAAACAATCGAGTCACACTACCTTTGCAGTAATTTAAGCATAAAGCCGGGCTTAAGTCGGACCGAAAGAGTGCGATATCAGTAGACCAAGAACGAACACTCATCGTTTACAGCATGGACTACCAGGGTATCTAATCCTGTTTGCTCCCCATGCTTTCGCACTTCAGCGTCGGTTAAAGAACCAGAAAGCTGCCTTCGCTTTTGGCGTTCCTTCGTATATTTTTGCATTTTATCGCTACACACGAAATTCCGCTTTCCTCTATGCCTCACCCTAGTAAATTGGTTTTGAAAGCATTCCGCCAGTTGAGCTGGCGACTTTCACTTTCAACTGGATTCACCGCCTACGTGCCCTTTACGCCTAGTCATTCCGAATAACACTTGCCCCCCCCGTCTTACCGCGGCTGCTGGCACGGAGTTAGCCGGGGCTTCTTCTTCGAGTCTTGTCATAATCGCATACTCGACGAAAGAGCTTTACAAGCTGCATTGCCCTTCTTCACTCACGCCATATTGCTGGATCAGGCTTTCGCCCATTGTCCAAGATTCCCCACTGCAGCCTCCCGTGGGAGTCTGGGCCGTGTCTCAGTCCCAGTGCGGCGGATCGCCCTAACAGACCCGCTAAGCGTCGTTGGCTTGGTCAGCCTTTACCCAACCAACTACCTGATGCTTTGTGGGCTCATCAAACAGCGCCTTTTAGCTTTCGTTTATTCGGGATTTGGCCCAAACTGTTTGGCAGATTCCCACATATTACTCGCCCGTTCGCCACTTTGTTTTCAACGGTTTTCACGGTTGATCGGAGGCCGCAGGCTCAACTGGGTTGAGCGGCTCAGAGAGAAAAAAGGGTTTCTCCTCCGAATGCGACCTTCAACACGTAACAACGGAAGCAACGTTCGACTTGCATGTGTTAAGCATATCGCTAGCGTTCATTCTGAGCCAGGATCAAACTCTTTTTTTTGAGTATGATTCTTTAATTCACGCATAAATAGGATTTGAACCTATACGAACTTACAATATAAATCATCTTGCGTATCACCAACTAATTAGGCATCATACTGGGAAGAGATAGAAATGGGGGGCAGATTGCACAAATATTTTCATACATTTTATATGATGCTTCATCCCCGGGTTTCGGCCCCAAAACGAAAAAATTTGATTGTTTTTTCGTTTTTATAATAACGGGAATAAAATAAAGATGTATATATATAGAAGGAAGACAATCCAACCACAGGACCCTCTGGTTGCCAGATTATGAGTTTGCGAGGTAGGAAATCCGATCTAATAACCAGTGCGGGGAAAAAAGCTAGCACTCATGGACCCTGACGACGGAACAGGGGGTCGCTAACGACTACGAATGAGAAACATAATATACTCTTAAATAACGGAAGTTCTTCACGCTTATATAGCTGACCTCCCTTACAGAACCAGTGAAGCCTAGCCAAACCTTACCATTACGGCATAATTCTGCATAAAAACTATCCGGAGAATTATACCAAGTGCAAAATAAGCTTGAGAAAGCGGTCTCTCTCTGGATATGACCATACAAAGTTTTCATACGGTACTGTGGAATTACTACACAAGTCTTTATCTCTACGAGGAGACTAATGTCTTTGGACCAAATTCAGGTAGGTCTAATGATATTTCGAATGCCTGACTCACGAATTGAACAATTTTATGGCAATCTGTTTTACCGTAAATGAAAAAGTAGATGCTTTTTCACCGTTTCTCTAAGTAACGTGTATCCAATGGAAAATTTTTTTGTAGTCAAACCCAACCTCTTTTTCATATCTCATCCCTTATATATGATAACTGATCCTTATACATGATTATTCATCAAACCTCGTCTCCCCATCACATTGTCTAACGTATTCCATTGATCACAACAATGGGATGGATTTACAGGGTGGGCCGCCCTGCCCGCCCAAAAGAATGAACTGCATCATCATAGACTCCCAGTCGTGTTGAAGTCTATAATAAATTGTCGTGATCGTTCCCCCCCCCCCCCTTCAAACCCCTCAATATTAACTATCCCCCGTACGACCGACCTCCCACTACAACGAATGAACCTAGACACGAATTTACTCCTTCCTTTATCTCATCAGAGTCTCGAAATGGGTGCATTTTTTTTGGCCAGAGTGGAATAAGATATTAGATAAATGCGGTATATTGGGCAGTCTGCTGTCCCAGGAAGTGGAACTCCCGTCAGACTTTTCGAAATACTTGAAATACAACCTGTTAGAAAAGTAGAATTAATCCGATCACCTTCAATCGAAATGATATGATTTGAATTCACTTCCGGATCAATGCTCACTATCAATAGTTGGTTGGTAGGACAATGCATTAATACCGGACATAGAATTAAAACTTCGGTTCCTATCTTTGGCCCCCTCTCCATCTCCAGCATTCAATCCCTCGACACATTCTCTGAGTGTAAAGTTTACTATTGGAATCATTCCGAACATATTTTGAATCGAGACAAAACAATAGATTTTTCAGCGGTCTATCGTTGCACCGATCGGCTTCGTCATCCCTTCAAGTTACTTTACTGTAATTTGTTGGCTTACCTATCACAGGCCTCATCAAATTTACTATTAAAATGTTTAACCTTATTACTATAACAATATGCGTTGGTTACAATCTCCTTAACTAAATCTTTAGAAATTAAGGTTTTAGGAGAAGACTTCAAATTTGAATACGTGAATTTAGGGTGCTAAACCGGAGTATAATCCGAAAGATTTGATTCATAGATATATTTATAAAAACCGGTTCAACCCCTGCAGCCTGCATATGAATACTGAATTTTCTGTGCGAGTGTACACAGAAAATCTCTTCGTGTGAGCTATGCGGTATCCTGTTCGCAGTTTCAGTGAGCCCTTGGCTGTAAGCTGCAAGCATACAGCAGCCGCGAGCGCATAAGGAGGAAGGTGCCTTTACCACTCGAATGTAGTAAATCAATTATTTCATGGAATATAGTAATATACAAAAGCATATATGGATGGAGGAAGCACAGCTTAATAATAGAAGATACGTATATAATAAGCAAACCATAGCGTGGCACTACTAATAAATGAATTTAGTAGTGACTTCCCATTATTCGATAAACGCGTTGGAATTTTCAATGGGAGGATCATAGTCTCCTCCCCCCGTGGGCGTGAATCTGCGAGCCGGCCGTATCGGCTGGCGTAAAAGCCATTTCAGGTCTATTACAAAGTACCTGTCTTTCGTAAAACCAAAGAAGTTCCTTTCGGCCCTCCGGATAAAACAAAAAATGATTTTTTTACTATCATATATTTTGACCCTCTCGTCATAACGCATTATTCCACCACCCATCTCGGATCGTCAAGCTGAAAATTCATCTGGGTTTCGCCCACAGCATCTAGCCTCACTTCAGTGACCCCCCCCCCCCAGGATTCTATGAGCTGTGCAAGGCTACGATAGGAGCCGACGAGGCCCCCAGCAGGGGTACTGTCATCGGGGGGGAGGGAGAGAGATAACAAGAAACTGACAGGACGAGATTGCCAAGGCAACAAAAATATTCATTTTTCGTTCCTTTTAATCAAGCAAGAAGGTCTAGATCTATTTTATAAGGAAATCGTATTTGTTGAGGTTCGTATAGTACCACAGCTTTCAGTATTTTATAATTCACTTCTAAATGATTAGGTTTCATTCTACCTATTCGGTTAGTTCGTAAATTTCGTCTTATGTTTAATTCGAAAAAAGCTAAAGAATTTTCTTGAATAGATATAAGATCACCGTTGGATACTTGAAACCCAGGAATATTGACCTTTTTATGATTGACACAAATATTTTGATGATTTATTAATTGCCTCGCTTGAAACATAGTGGAACAAAAATTAAGACGAACCAGAATAACGTCCAATCTTTTTTCTATATTGAATAGCAAACTGTTTTTTTTATCCATATAAGTGCGTGTTTTAGCCCTCTGCAGCTTTCTCATTGGTAGATTCCCATAAAAAAGGGACAACTTTTTCATAGTTCGTAATTGTACGGAAAAGTCAGATTGTTTTTTATTTTTCTTGTTCTTCCTAAGCTCTGAAATAAGTAATTCTTGTTTCAGAGTAAGTTTTTTGGTCTGCCAAACATTTTCCAAAATTTGGCGACAAACTTTAAATCTTGATGCAAACATATGAAGTTTAATTCGTTTTTTTTAGCCATTGCGGATAACGGGAATCGAACCCATATCCTCTGCTTGGAAGGCAGATAATTTACCTTTAATCTATATCCGCATTGAGAAAAAAAATAGAATTTTACCATGATGAATTATCGCCGATGATTCATGATCAACACTTGTTTGATTCGCGAAATGAGGGTATTTTAGGGTTGGTTATCGCGAAGCTCGTTGAACACAGCGACTAGAGATTGGAAGCTAGTTGAACGAGTAGCATATCTGTCTGGGCGATAAAAAGATTTCTATTTCCTGCGGCATGCTCCTATCGCCTGTAGGGCGAAGCTTGAATGGAAAGGAGCGAGCCCGCAAAGTAAGCAAGGCACAGAGCATAAAGCTGTTATGCGAGAGGCTTAGGGACAAATCTAGCTACTGGGAGAAAGTAGAGCTATTCTCACCGACTACCTTACTCTCGCCCTTCGATCGGCTACACCCCTTATGCTAATGGAGCCAATAAAGCTCCGGCCTGCTGACGCGTCTACATTGTTTATTCCTGGGTGGAGGTCACACAAAATCTATAGATTTGATCCTCCCACGCCGATGACAGCAGCTCTTGCAGATTTTGAACGGTCATGTTTATTGAATTACCTACGCGAAGCCCCGTGGAGTACATAATAGCCCGCCGGGCTACTCCGACTCTGGCTTGAAGTTTTCGCTAAGATCTATTCTTCTCGTGCTCGTGCGCGGAAATCGTCAAGCCATTTCTAGCCTTCGGGACTTCGGGCCCACTCAGGTCGCGTACTCCGTGCTTCGGCCCCCCTCGAGTTCGGGCCGAGCCCCGCGAGCCTAGCCAAACAAAACAAAAAATTTCGTGTATTCTCTGAACTTTAATTCACATAGTAATTGAATATTAGGTTTATTATTGTTTGCCTTAAGCTTGAGAGCTTATTACGAAAGGGATGGATGTCTGAGCGGTTGAAAGAGTCGGTCTTGAAAACCGAAGTATCGAGAATACCGGGGGTTCGAATCCCTCTCCATCCGTGGGTATGTCAACGAATCAACTGCATTCTCTTTAATGCGTTTTCCCGAAACCTACCCCCCCTCCCGGACTTTGTCTTGTCGGGCACCACGGAACCGAAAACAGCCTAACGAGGCCCGCGACTGTCTGATGGTTTCCCCAGGGGGCCTGTCGGGCAGAAACCCTGATTTACCCAAAATATTTCCCGCGGTACAAAAACCGATTGAACCAATTTAAACTCGTACGGATAGAGGGACTCGAACCCCCATGAACATTGTGGTCACCAGAACCTAAACCTGGCATGTCTACCAATTCCATCATATCCGCCAACCCCTGAAGTTATGCAATCACCGGGCCGTGGAAAAAAAGATTTTAGCCACATAGTGCTCGACCCGATATGGGAGAGGGGTAGAAAATTCTAGATTTTTTCTGCTACGTGCCTTCTTTCCCAGCCGTTAGCGTCGGACCTATGGGCCGAAAATGTCAAAGAAAGAAATATTTCGTAGAGTACCTCTCCGGACCTGAAACTTGACAGTATCTGCCCGCAGGGCCGAGAACCTTTCTTTGTCTGACAAACCCGCGGCCGGAACCTATAATGATTCCTTCCAGGTAACGCTGTTTTCGTAGTAGGAGTGCCCGCCCCCAGCAGCCCTCCACGAAGGTTTAGCTGCGCCCTAACGTTCAGCTAATGCAAGTTGAGTCACGAAGTTACGATCGTAGAATAATTTTTATAATGCCATTATCAAGTGGTTTGCTCAACTCAGTTATGCTCGTATGGCTAAACAGGGATGAGGAGAAGAGAATAATACATTTTTCCTTCTCTGAGCCGGGAAACACGCAAGCTTGGTCCACAAATTTTTCCCCTTTATATATATATCGGATTTTCAACACCTGAGCCTGTTGGGCTCAACACAATGGCTCGTAATGATCCCTCCGCTGAGTTATATTTGGACGCGTATACGAACTGCCGGAATTACGGAATCCGAAGTTTGGGTATAGCAGGACTCGAACCTGCAACCTTTAAGTTAAAAGCCTATTGCTCTACCAACTGAGCTATACACCCGGAGATTCTTGATTATGACAATTTAAATTACTTAATTGGACAACACGTGAAAAACAATTCTGACCTGAAATGCGAGCCATGAACAGAACGTATAGCGATTCATCCATCGCGTAAGGATGAATAAAACAATAGATATATTTTTGTCTTCTCGCATTTCGGAACTGGGAAACAGAAAAACTGGGATAAGCGAGAGAACGAGGTGGAGGGAGCCACCATCAGATATTTGGTCACAGCTATCTCTTGCCCGCTTTACCAATCAAAGTGGTCGAGAGATAGCTTAGAACTGGGTCCAAACGAGGGTCTGAAGACCAGAAATGGCTTGTAGATTTCCGCGCACTTCGCCGAGGGTTCTTCGTAATGCAGTTCTTCCTCAGCCATTTTGGCTCGTGTCCCGTCAGTATCTCTCTTTCGTTATCAGTTTTTCCCTCTTGTCAGTTTTCTTCCTTCCTTACGTCTGACAGGCGGGGTTCTCTCTTTCAGTTTTTGGGGGGATGACAAAAAATAGATAGATATTTTTTTTTAGTGCTGTGTAGACGATGACCATACGACGCAGGCTTCCTGCCTCTCGGTGGTCGCAGCGCTATGCGCTTTTCTCGTTTTTGTCCCCCCCCCGCGGACTTCATTCGCTTCTCCCAAAAACAATATTGTAGCAAAGTTCGGAATAACCTTCAACACATCACCCAGCTGCCAAGCCGCCGCAGGTGGTTCGTAATGGGTCTACCATTACGTAAATCTAGCGCGAAATGTGATATGCATCCTTGTAACGTCTTCCAGCCCAACGGTAATTACTTGGGTCTTACGAAATATGGGCTTAGTAGGACTCGAACCTACAATATCACCGTTATGAGCGGTGCGTTTGAACCAATTAAACTATAAGCCCTGGCTGGACTATGCTCACTGACATAGCAAATTAAGCCGCCCACTCGCGGCCTTCGGAAGCTATGTAGAATGGAGAACCAAACGAAAAAGAGGTGCCCCGCTCCTCCTACAATCGTCTGGTCGAGTGTGATGCACCTATCCTTCAGGTTTTCGCACTACCTGCCTCCTCTCGTCAAGGTAAGGGAGTCCGAAGAATCTACAAGGGGTTCGACAAGCCAAATTAAGTCTCCTTTGGCCCCCGTAGGAGTAAGCAGAAAAATATATGGAAAAAATATTTATTTACTTTTACGTTTCCCGCTCCCCAATCTCTCCGCGGGTGGTGAGCCTTTCAGGTTAGGTGCCGCGAGCTGCGGCCTGGGGGCTCTACTGTCTAACTAAGCGGGTGCAAAGGTCAAATAAATACCCCTTGTTCTTTCTCCCTAGCTCTCTAACGCGCGTGCGGCGAGGGAAGGGCTCGAACGTACGAAACGTTCGAGCCCTGAGGTGCTCGTTTTAGGGAATCAGAAAGAAGAGAAGAATAAATATTTGCAGCACATTAATTGAAAGACGAATAATATTAAAAATGCCATCATTAACGCAAACAAAGCAATAGCTTCAGTTGGAGCAAAACCTAAAATAGCATAACCAAATGATTGCTTAGCCAATGATGGATTTCGCGCAACAGAATGAATCAAAGAATACCGATAGGGTGCTTACCCCCCCCCGGTCAGAACCACACGTGCAAGTTTCCCCGCATGTGGCTCGTCCATGGCAATTTCTCCAGCTTATGCAGCTTGTCCGTATAAGCGCTACCAGCCCTCCTTAGACGGGGGGCCCGCAGACTGGAAATGGCTCGTAGATTTCCATGCACGAGTGCTGGAAGGAAGGAAAGGGGGGAGGCGCAAATACCAAAGAGATAAGGTCGACCAGAGCGAGACACTCGAGCGGCGGAGGGCCTAAACACATTTTTTTCATTGCCGGAGGAGTCGCGGGATAGAAGAGCCTATCCTTGTGAGTCGGTGCCCGCTCCATCCGCGCCACTCCATCACGGGGTTCCTCGAATATAGTGGTCACCTGACTCCATAATATGGTTCTTCGAGTATACTAACCTGACTGAACCTAGTAGCATGGAACTTTCCCGTCGTTTTTAGAGAGGTGGGGTAGTATAGTGACGCAACCTCCTTGCCTTTTTCTGTGATCCGCAGGTTCGGCCCAAACTTGAGTAAAGCAGCCTTGGCTGACCGTAAGCCGTGTTTTCTGGCCAAGGTTAGCGCGCAGGACTTTTTATAGATGGACACAACTTTCCACAGGGAAGAGCGCTTGTTCACGAATGAATAGTAGTTAACAATGCCGCGTATCACCGATGAGAAGTGGGTCACAATGTGTTTGTCCTCCGAAGAAGCCAATCGTGGATTGGAGGTTGCCCGAGCTAAGCCCTTGGCGTTTTTTCTCGCGTATCCAAGTTCCAAGGCTTTAGTTATTAAGTCCTTTATGGGAGCTATTAGTTGTGGACGAGATCGGAGTCTTACTCGGTTGACATCGGATATTTCGTCAGTGCTTGAGATTTCCACACTTCGGGTGCCGTAATATATTACTAATGCACCCAAGTATTTGGCCATCCCGGACTTTGCGTGTAAGATTTTATGTTCGTTTATGTCCAACTCCAGTTCTTCCCGCAAGAAGTTTTGCACGGCTTTTATAATATCTAGGGCATCTCGTTTGGTGCCCATAACACCTAAAATTATGTTATCCGCGTACCGTAGGTACTTAAGTCTTTCCAATCCCTCTTTCTCAACCATTTCTGGAAGCGTCTCTCGGCCCAAAGGGCAGGAAACTTTAGGGTTTCGGAAAAAGAAGAAATTTCCAAAAAAACCTTTTTTTTTTACGAAAATATATTTTTTTTTTACGAAAATCTCTTTTTTTTCCTGCTCCCGGTTCATCCACTCTAGGTGTTTGATGTTTTTGATGGCCTGCCCCAATTCTGTATAGTACTTGAAGAAGGCCTTGTCTTTCGAATGGATATCAGGCCTTTTCCTACTATATTCTGCCGACGCGAGGCGCATATTCGCTACATTGTATTTGGGTACGAGTATGTCTTCGACGTAGCAATCCAACTTATGTAAGGAGATATTGGCACAAAGCGGGGATATTATAGAACCCTGCGGAACGCCCTCTGTGTTGTATCGCGTTCGATCCGTAAGGTTATATACATCTATGTATCCTGCGTTGAGTAGCTTTCGCATAAGATCTTCTAGTGCTTTAGATCGCAGTACTGATTCCATCTCCCCAATAAGCAGGTCGTGATGAATCTTGTCAAAGTCTTTCTTAATATCAATTTGTACAAGCCAAGTGGGTGCCGTCCACGAGTAACGGAGGTCTCGCAGGGCTTCATGACAGCTTCTGCCGGGGCGGAACCCGTGGCTTGAGTCTCTGAAAAGCGACTCAAAGTGCGGTTCCACGAGTCCCTTCAAAGTGGATTGCACAACTTTGTCAACCGTCGAAGCAATGGAAACGGGCCTACTGCCGCCATCTGGTTTGGGAATCATTATCCGTTTGGCGGGTTTTGGGGCATATGCCTGCCTTCTCAACTCTTTGGATAGTTTTTCAAGGGCCTTGTCGGTCATGTCCGCTTTAGTTCTACCGTCGATTCCCGGGGCTATATTTCCTTTCAGCCTTCTATAGCCAGCCCTAAGGTTGTCTATATTGTAAATGTCTTCGTAAAAGACGCGACCGAGTGCGGTAGGCGTCACTGGTCTAGACTCACCTCTATTGGCCTTGGTTTCAGTAGTTGCTTCCGTCGGTTCTGCTACACTGACACTCCCAAAAAAAAAGATTTCAGCTTTTCTCAGTCGTCGATTTCCTGCCCTCTCCCGTGGATCGACCCTCCCCTTCCGTCTTCGCACTACGCGCCTGCGGGCTATTCGACAGAAAACACTTTTTTCCGCGCCTTTCCGTGGTGGCACATTACCATCTACAGTCCTTCCCTCGGAGTCTTTCACATTACTACGGGCATCGTCGTATACGCAACTTGGTTTGCCCAGTGTATCCCTCGGAGTACTTATGACTGATCTGTCACCCATTACATTTTTGGATATACCTTGGTCCTCCGGGGTTTGGCACCTAGGTGCTAACCTTTTCGGGGTCCATTGGGGTGATCCCTTGCTTTCACGTTTGGTTGTTTGCTCGTCGTTTAGGTTAGTGAGCGACTTTTCCTGCTTCCTGCAGTTTCCCCCGTGGGGTTGTTTGCACAAAAGGTTTAGTTGGCCCTTAGTGCCTTCCTCCGGGCCTCCGTTGGAGGGAGTAACGCTTGACTCTGAAGCACTCGTCAACACCGTGCGACGAAATTCGACTGAAACCCATGCTATGGTTCCCTGCGGTCTGTTCCCGCCACAGGTTAGGGCTACGGCCGTGCGATAATCTGTTAACCTTCGCTGATCCAAACGCGCTATGGCGAGGCGCACACTAAAAACGTTTCCAATACCTACAGCAGCTCCCGCTAAAGCAATGGTCGCTGCTCCCGCCCCAATTAATTTTGCACCTTCTAGCATAACCGTTTACCTTTGTTCTTACCAAAACAATGACCATTCATGGCTGATCCATCGAAACGCAGCCAAACTGAGAACAACCCGATATACTGAAATCAACCCTAACCCTTATGGCCCGGGAGGAGAGGGGGGGCGGCAGGTTAACAGAAGGGACATAATATGTATAATACCATATATAAGCGATAACCTTTGGGCCCGGACCATGCCTGAGGCATGAAATACTCAAGATTTATGTAGATTGGGAGGAGCATGGGTGGAGATAATGAATTCTTTCCTACCAGATAGTAGTATTCGGCAGGCTCTATGCGCTTCATTCGTAGCTTAGCACCAAGCAAGGCTGGTCGTAATAAACGGACCACCTTACTGGCTAGCATATCCTTGAATTCGTAAATATAAACAGTAAAGGCTGATGCACTCCGTTGTCATACGCACAAAAAGTCGTAAGCTCCCAAAGCAAAGTGAATTTGAACTTTTTATCTAGACCCGAAGGCCGCCCAGAGTGCCCGCATGCTTTTTGAATTCGAATATGCCGTGACTGAAGACCTAATCAATTCACGAGCTAGAAATCCGACCTCGCCGCCGGTCAACTCTTCCAAATCACGGGAATAAATGACGTGACTGAAACGATAACCACGTAGGTAAGCCCGAAAGAACGGTCGGTCTTGCTATACTCATAAGAAGAAGTTATACGTAGCATGAGTCGGGCTATTTGACTGGCTATACCTTGTTGTAAATCCCTAGTATTCGCAATGGAAACCCACAGGGCGTACCTGTTCCGTGATGTTGTGAAAATCGATCTCTCCGCGTGGAATAAGGTGCGACGAAAATTACGTAAAGGGTTTGGATCGAGCACTACATGCCTTCACTAAACCCACACGCCCTCTACCTAAGGTCTCCGGGTCCCCCCGGGGCCTTATACCCCCCCCCCCCGACTACGTACCCATGGGGGAACCTGAATGGGACGGAACTATAGGGAGAGGTGCTACGCAGTTTCCTTTTTTATTTCTTACGTAATATCAAAAGAATTTTATTGAACATATATTGCATTTGATAATGTTCGATGCAATAAAAACTCCGGAATCCCCGGCCGGGATTCCGGATCGACAACAGCTTCAATAAAACGAAGTGGGTAGCAACGGCCATCACATATGACAAAATTTAGCACCTTTCATGAGGGTGAACTAAGTAAAAGCGGAGAGATGGCTATCAAATACCAATCGGTAGTTGAATACGTTGCTGTATTCTTCTCGAGGTGGTATTGAAAAATGATGTTATGAAAAAAGTCCGTTGGTACGATTGAGTCATATTAATGGTTGTGACAAAGCGTTTTTGGCTGACGCCAATCCTGCTGTTTTCCATATCCTTTTTTATTCCGGTTCGAAAAGTGTAAGAAATGGCTAAGTAACATAAAGGTAATGTATTGGATTGCAAATCCTATAAAGATGGTTCGAATCCGTCCTTAGCCTACTTTTCTTTTGGCCGTCGGAAAAAAAAAATATATATATTTTCTAGGTGAGAAATAGAAAAATATGGGTAATGAGGGATATGACGGAATAAGCCCTGCCGTGATGGTTTAGACGGGGAATGGGGGGAGGGAGGGGGGGGGTCGGCAGGAAAATGGGTTCATCTCTTGCGACACTAAGGTACGCGGCAAATGGTACATTTTTGCGGTAAATCGTTTACCCGTCGTTGGCTTCTCCCTCTGCCATCTATTATTGCAAAAATGTCCAACTTGATCGCTAAAATGTACGATTGAGCTAAACGTGATCGTTCGAATTGCTCACTTCTTCCCGAAAAGCAAACACAGAGTACCAACCACCTCATCCTTTTTTAGTTATGCTCCGGGCCGCCGACCTTAGGGCCGGTAAGCCGCCCGAGCCTACGAATAAATACACGGAAGCGAATCCGGCTCCCATACTTCCTCTCTAACACCCGGATACCTTCCCACTTTGGGAATTGGATATGACGTAGGAATGGAATTGGATGAACTCCCACGAATTTCCCGCCTTCCTGCCCTTCCCAAGGCTCATACAGCGGAATTATCGAACTATAAAGCAGCTTCTGACCAAATTTATCTTTTCTGTCCGGGTTGGTAAACTTGATCAAGGCCTCAGAGGGATGAGCCTTGGTTACCCGGTATTTTCATGGAACTACTGGTAAGGGGTTGGAAAATTTTATGACTGACCAAATCTGAGGCTGATCGCATACTTCGGTTTTTCGAACTTACATGCCCTTCAGGCTCCTGAAATAGTTCAGGGACAAGCGGCAAATCCTTCATCCATCGGGGTAGACGAACTTCATTCCCGGCACATATATAGAAGTCCGCACGGGCGCCGCCCTAGCAGACGCCTCCGTACCCAGCATATGAGCGTTAATATCTGAGGACTGGCTCATTAAAGGCTATTTCTGGGAAGCGTTTTGTAAACAACCTCATATACCGGAAGTGAGGGAATAAAGTATCCGAGGTTCGACGAACGTTCGTTACGGGGGTAGGAGTGAACGGCGTTCGAGATTGATTACTTATACGGGGCTCCGGTGGTGTGTGGAACCCCGCCGCCCGCCGCCGCGCTCCCTCGGGCCATCCGCCCGAGCGGGCGGCGGCCCCCAGCGCTACATCCGATAACGAGGGGCCGCCGCCCCACCCGACCCTTATCGTGTTTAGAAGTGGATTCGAACCACTGACACAAGGATTTTCAGTCCTTTGCTCTAACCACCTGAGCTATCTAAACGAAAAGAAAAAAGGAACTATGTGCAATTCTAATTTGTTGGTTATTCAAAAATTACTGAGTACAAACGCATATCTGGGCCATCGGATACCAACTCCCGATTTTCAAGGATATTTATATGGATTTAGAAATGAAATGGCTATTATTGATTTGGAAAAAACACTTATTTGTTTACGAAGGGCTTGTAATTTGATCGGATCTATCATTGGTGCAAAAGGCCATTTATTATTGGTAAATACCAATCCGGAATATAATAGAATAATTCAACGAATGGCGAAAAGAACCGATCAGAGCTATATCAATCATAAATGGATTGGGGGGTTTTTGACCAATTGGAAACATATGAGAAGAGTACAAAAACACTTTCAAGATTTCTCTGCACATCCCGATTTGAAAGACGCTTCCACATCTTCGCCTTTCGATCATTTCCCACGTTTCAGAAAGATGCAAAAATGCTTTGAAGGAATCGTGACACACAATATTCCGGATTGTTTAGTAATAATAAATGCAAATCAAAATTCCATCGCTATACTTGAAGCTAATCAATTACAAATACCTATTGTAGCTTTGGTAGATTCTAATATTCCAAACAGATTACATAAATTAATAACTTATCCCGTTCCAGTGAATGATGATTCCATAAAGTTTGTATATTTATTCTGTAATTTGATTGCGAAAACAGTCATTCTTGCGAAAAGATCGCAGAGGCCAAAGGTTAAACTAAAAAGGCTTTGAGAGAATCAAATGCTGTGACTCTGTCCTGCTCGATTAGCGAATCGATAAAAACGTGTCTCTGCTGTGCCCCGGCCAGCATCGGCAGCCGCGGGTAAGCCCGGCCAATCCCGTAGATTGGCAAAGACTCCGCCGCCATGGGAGGTGTTGCATTCCTACGGGCCGAAGGTTCGAGTCGAGCACTACGTGCCTCTCGCTCTGGTGGAGAGCTAAAGCCCAAAATATTACAATGTAAAAAAAAAATATATTTGGATCTAAAAACTAAAAAAAAAGAACTTCTCTCGATGGCGCTACGTGCCTTGAAAATCTTTCTGAAACTGTTTTATCAACAGATTTCACTCAATTTATCTATACTAATAACAACTTTCTCTCTATCTTTGTCGTATATCGTAGCCATGCCTTTAATGATAGGCTTTCCCAAAGATTTCTTATCTCATTTTCATTTAGGTTCAATGCGGGTTTGTTTGTTGTTCGCCTTTCCCCCCGAACGTTTTTTTCAAAATGATTTTGAAGACGGTACACTCGAATTGTATTATTTAAGCGGTTATTGTTTGCAAAAAATCCTACTTTCTAAATTGTATGGTCACCGGGTTCTTCAAATAAGTGGTGTTTTCTGTAGTTTTCCCGTGTTACAACTTCTGTACCAATTTGATCAATCCAAAATGAATTGGTTCACCATTATTATAGGAAGCCAGATATTTACTCTTATGTGTGGTATTCATTCCCGTTTGGCTCTCGGAATTACATCCAATGGTTGGAACAGCTTGCAAAATCTAACAACCTTACCCACTTTATTGCCCTCAATCGCTTTCTGCACTTCTATCGAAACAGAATGGTTCCATGTTATTTCATTAATGGGATATTTACTTTTGTTCCTATTTCTTTATCCCATTTTAGTCTCAATAACTTCCCGAACTTTACTAGCAAAATGATTTCAAATTATTTTCACTAATTTATCCCCTGGTCGAGTGTCTCGCTTTGGTCGACCCTGAAAATAAAAAGTGGAAGTGTGCACGCTGCCGTGGAAAATACCTCGGCATATATGCCGCCAATGGTTAACCTTTTGATTAACCGCCGGGAGGCCCTTTCGAAAGGCTGGAAGGGGAAGGGGGCTGAAAGATAGCCTTGAAATTTTAAGGTGTTGTGCTGCTGTGGTGAAAAAATTCGAGAAAAGAAGCTATCGAAATCTTACCTATCCCACCTAAAAATTGTTACGACAGTGTACCGAAGTACTTAACGGTCCGGAAGACGGTAAAATCCGCTTAGTCTGTATTTCCGCGCCGCGGCAATGGAGGACTTGGTGGATTTGTCCAATAGTCCAGTAATCGTGTTTAGTCCTCGCAACTATCTCCTTTGGCGTGGTCATGCACCCCAAGTAAGCGAATTCGCCGCGGTGTTGATGAAGCTCACCGTAATTCCAGTCTTTGCACCATAGCTTGAGAGCGACTTTTTGTTTTCTCCCGAAGGCCCAGTCGACTCCGACGGCTCGTTCACTGGCGGAAATTGTTTCCCCTATGGCGGATAGGTTTATAGTGACAACGGAAAAAGGTTGTGTTTCCGAAAAGCCTGTGAATATGTGGGTCACCGGGTCGGGTTAGACTACGTTCGAGTACGAACCGTCTTTCGAATAGAAAAAGGTCCAAATCAACACCATTTTTTATCTTAGACGTGTGAATATTAAAAAAGAAATCCTTGTATAGTGTATGCAAGTACAGGTAAGGAAAAGTAATTGTATTTTCCGTTATATGAACGTGTTTCGGGAAATTGATTGAAATGCACCAAAGGTGCCTTTACAATCATATTGGTTGAAAGCATTGATTTCATTCAATAATCATGTGATAAGATCTCACTCATATGAGGAGGGTATTGCAAAAACCGATGTCCGTCGACGCGATCGACCTAAGAAGTGGAGAAATTGCTTTGGTCGAGTGTCTCACTTTGGTCGACCCTCGAATAAAGTGATAAGAAAACAGCCTTTTCTATTCTATGAAAAAATCATCTCTTTTGGATCGACAAAGCGGTCCGCGTAAGTTTCACTTTATAAAAAGGAAAATACTTATCTTTTTCTTTATCTCCGTGAAGTAAGCATTTCGGTGAAAGCGCAAAGGGCTTTAGGTACTTTGGCTTGTAGAACCGAGGTACCAGCGCTTAAACGGCTGGAACGTCGCGCAGCGCAGGTTTGCTTTAGCCTTCCCGCTTCGCGTTTTTGTTTGACAAAAGCTAGGAAATTACTATGTATGTCCCGTTATTACGTCCTTTCCCCTTTATGTGCTACTCTCTCCGCCACGCGCAAATTCTCATTGGATTTTGCCGGTTTCCAACAGCGATAGCTCTTTATTTAAGTATTTGGGTAGCACCATCCGATTTTCAACAGGGTGAAAATTCTCGCATTATTTATGTGCATGTTCCTGCAGCTCGGATGAGTTTACCTATTCATATTGCGATGGCTATCAGCAGTGTGTTATTCTTATTAACAAAACATCCCCTTTTTCAGTTATTTTCCGAGACCGGTGCCAAAATAGGTGCTTCGTTCACGTTGTTCACCCTAGTCACCGGGGGGTTTTGGGGAAAACCTATGTGGGGGACCTTCTGGGTATGGGATGCTCGTTTAACCCCTGTATCAATCTCGTTCTTTATTTACCCGGGTGCACTGCGTTTTCAAGAGTTTTCTGCGGATGTTGCTCCCATTTCCATACGTATAGGGCCGATCAATATACCAATAATTAAGTTTTCTGTTAACTGGTGGAATACATTGCATCAACCTTCAAGCATTGGCCAATTTGGTACTTCAATACATATTTCTATGCTCATTCCAATCTTTTTAATCTTCGCCAGCTTTTTCCTCTTAACCGGGATTTTGTTCATTTTGGAAACACGTCAAATAATTCCATCTTTTTATTTCCAGCGAAAAAGCCAATGACTTTCCTGGAGCCTTGTCAAGAATTTTTCTTTCGTCAGTTTCTTCCTCTCTCTCTACGTCGGACAGTACCTCCTGGTCCCGTCTGACAGTGCCCCGCCCCGCGGCGGGCTTTCCGTCATCGGGAGCCAAAAGCCTATAGGAAAGGAAACGCGCGCAAGGCACCTAGTGCCGTAGGCCAACAATTTGGTTGGTTGAAACATTTCAAGGAGCTATTCCCTATTGATTCGAGGGTTAAGGACCAGCAGGCCGTAGCAGCTCAAGGGTAAATTTCTTTCATTGAAAAACATCGCCAAAGAATTCTTTTTATTCGTTATATGAACCCCGTCAATGCTGGCCAAAGGAGGCCTTGGGTATAAACAAAATATATATATTTTGTTTATACCTAAGGCCTCCTATTGATGGGTAAATACTGCCCATGATGTATGACGTCAATCATGAAGAGGACAAAGTTTCCATGATCCGTGAAAAAGCTACTGAGAGAGTAGAGCTGCTCGCCAATTCTTCCTGCTGATTCGTGGAAAGAAAGGGCAAGGCACGTATGGCTCTATACTGGGCTCCCTATTCCCTTTATAGGGTTCATAGAAGCTATTCTGTAAGAGTTTCAAGAGGCTAGCTTGCGACGTGTATAATCTTCCGTTATTGAGGTTGGAAGGACTAATAATCGGCATGCCAAATGCCGCCAGCTGTACGGCAAAAAAAGATTTTTTTGTTGCCAATTATAAGCAAAGTTTATAATGTTATGTCACCGGAATTGGGCCATTATTTTCTAGTACTGAGTATTTCCGTTGCGTTAACTAACAAGCTGCGCCCCGTGGCTGTTTCACTCCATTTCCCTCTGTTCACTATGTCTTTCTTTGGTATTTCGTTCTGCCATATTCCTTCCGACTTTCCCAATTACAACGTATTCACCAACTCAAATGCTAATGCGCCTTTGTTTTATAAAATATCAGGAACTTGGTCTAATCATGAGGGTAGTCTGTTATTATGGTGTTGGATCCTAAGTTTTTACGGATTCCTTTTTTGTTACCCGGCCCGACCCAGCGATGTATCGGAACAAGCAGAGGGGACAGAAAAAAAAAATATTTATTTTTTGTTTCCGTCCGAAGGTCTGGACCAACGGGCAATTTCGCTCATGGATGAACAGCAATTTTATAAAGGCATTGCTTTATTTTTTCCTATTTTTCCATTAGCAAGTTCCAATCCTTTCGTTCGAATTTCATTTGTTTGTACTAAATCACTTGCGGAATCAAATCCTGTTTTACAAGATCCTATATTGGCTATACATCCTCCCTGCATTTATGCGGGATACGTCGCAAGTGCTATTGGCTTCTGCTTATGTTTATCCAGAATAATAAACAGGCCGCGTTTGAATAATATATTTTTGTTTTTCGGTCGTTTTCCGGTAAAGCCAAGTAAAGGCCCAAGGCCGGAAATGGCTGGTAGATTTCCACACACGAGAACTGCTCCATGCGTGCCCTTTGGGTCATTCGCCGATGGAGAGCGGGCTAAAAGTGTTGTTCGTAAAACAAATACTATGTATTTTCATTTTGGTGGGACCCGCGGCGCGAATACGGTAGTGTGGAAACAAATTCAAATTTGGATCTTGACATGTTGGTGCTTTCTAACGGTAGGCATATTGCTAGGAAGTTGGTGGGCTTATCATGAATTAGGCTGGGGCGGCTGGTGGTTCTGGGATCCCGTAGAAAATGCTTCCTTTATGCCTTGGGTATTAGCTACCGCTTGTATTCATTCAGTCATTTTACCCAAATTGAATGATTGGACCTTGTTTCTCAATATGGTTACTTTCTTACGTCGCATTTCAGGAACTTTTTTCGTACGTTCTGGGTTGCTAGCTTCCGTTCATAGTTTTGCTACAGATTCGACACGAGGAATCTTTTTATGGTGTTTTTTCTCCATAATTACCAGCATATCTTTTATTTCTTTTTTCAGAATGAAGCAGCAATCAGGTACCCAGCTAGTTGGTGCATTATCTGTTCCACCATCAAATCGAGATCCTACGGTCTCAAAACCTGTGAACCAGATCTTGTGGCATTCACGAAGCACTCTATTTGCGCACTCGTATCGATCCGATCGTTTAGCAAAGCTTATGGTGGAGGGCACAGAAGGTCACGACGAAGTCATTGTATACGAAGCAGGTAGAAAGCCTAAATAAAAAAAGCAACCTCTTGTAAGTGACTTTGTCCCGATCCAGCGCTAAGCGCTTGATCGGGACAAAGGGAGCCAACCTCATTTCAATTAGATACACTCCTCTCTCGCTGGTCGAGACCTTCGGACCTAAAAAATCTTTTTCTGTACGCATTCCTCAAAACGGAGAGCGAACACGAGGGAATAGACCGTATTCTCTGATCCGAAGGAGCGAAATAATCAAAAGGAATGGAGCAGATGGTCCAACTACAGAATTTTTTCTTTTTTCTTATTTTTTTGGTTGTGCTTCGTGGCACGGCAGCACCCATACTATTTCAATGGTTGGTGAGTAGAGATGTTTCCACAGGTGCTCCCTCCTCTAATGGTACTATAATACCCATTTCTACATCTTTATTACTTGTTTCAGTTCCCATACATTCCAGGGGGTTCATGCGCTCTCTGGACAAAGCAAAAAGGATAGTTTTGATAAGAGCAAGACCCCTTCTGTTACCCAACATAATTGAGAGCAGCTCACCTGAAAAAATCCAAGATATTTCCTCTTTTCTGGATGAAAAAGCCTTGTCCATTTTTTCCTTTTTTCGTCAATTTTTCCCTCCCCTTCTTGTCATACGGTGTCCGGCGGCCCTCGTCGGACAGTATTTTGGTTTTGTGGTGTCCGACAAAACAAAGTCCGGGACCCTGGCTGACAGTGTCCGGGCCCTGCGGCGGGCCTTGTTGTTGTTTTTCCATTTTACTATTATCAAATTCATGGGGGATTTTTCATATTTAGAATCTTTCTGCGGTGCGCTTTGTTTCTCTCTTTTCCGTACGTTCTTTCTATTGTCTCATCATAGTCGCGATAGATTAGCGAGGCACAAATTTCCTTTCTTTTTTTTTCACAGGCAGAGAAGACGCGAGCTTATTATATCGTCACTGAGAAAAAATAACTTGAATTGGAGTAGATGTTTTCTTGTTTCCGCCTTACCGAGCAGACCGATGACTGTTGGTCACGACTTTCGAAAAGCTCCCGTTAATATGAAGCTTTCACATGGAGGAGTTTGCATATTTATTATGGGTATAATTCTGCCCAACGCGGAAAAGATACAATCTACGGGGAAAACACCTTTGGGTTACGAACTACATATGGGTAAGGTTCGTAGCACTTTGCGAGGTATTGATCAATTACATGGGCCCACCTTTCACTCCATTTGTGGTAATTTAATCATTTATAAACCGTCCCTGACAAACCCATCAATGTTTGAGCATGACGAATCACGTCCTGCCCTGTTGCAATCCCGGCCTACTGAAGGTGCGAAGCTCTCGACCGACGGTAGAGGCTTTAGCTCCCCACCAACGGGAGAAGGAAACTTCTTTGGTCCGCCGAAGGGCGGAAGGCCAGAAATGGCTGGTAGCTTTCCGCACACTTCTTTACGAAAGAAGGGCTTTACAGTTCTAGAACATCATAGTTTTTCACATTGGTTGGCTATGTTCCCAGAGAAAAGATTCTATTTTTCGAGTCAAGAAACGAGCACTACCAAAGTGGCTATACATACCAATCTATTTACGGATCTCTATGCTTTGATCGGAACTGGAAGTTTTGAAACAGGCTGGTATACGACAGTAATTAAGCTCCCTTTCATTTTCTGTATTTGGATAGGGTTCATTCTGGCTTCGTTGGGAGGCTCGCTCAGTCTTTTCCGTAGGCTCACCTTTTACAGATTGGATTGGAATTAAAAATTTATTGTGGTTATTTTTGTTTCTCAATACTTTGGATTTAGCTATGTCGAAAAAAAAAAAATGTATCTGAATAAAAAAATCTACGAATAACCTGGTATTGCGAGAATGATTTTATTATAGATTTTGTTTTACCCAAGACCCCGGTATATATATTTATCACATGCGTGGAAGGAGCCTGCTGCTCGGGATGAAATTATAGATAGATACAGCGCATATTTCCATTTATGTGGGTCGCGCGAACAAAGATGCTGTATCGTATATTATATATCCTTAGGACATGGGGACATAGGTCGCCGGTGCGGAATCATGCCCGTTTTTTGAGAATTCCGTGCACTAAATTTCGCTGTAGAATTTTGATATCGATGAGGTGTCCAATCTTATATAAAGAGAGCAGCATTACATAGATTTATTACTCTCCCGACATGAACCAGATGGCGGCGGGCGGGTTCTACACTCGGTTATAAGAATTCCGGGGAGACCATCTCATATAGGGTGAGGGACGCTAAGAAAGGACGCAAGCTCTTTTCTGGAGTGAGAGCAGAGAGACAAAATAAAAAAAAATTTCTTGGTCCGAGCGCCAGCCTGGCCTTATGCCCCATCGGCCTTCAACCAAGGAAAAATCTTTCTTTCTGCCTTCGTCAAACGGGGCGGCCTGGAGTAAAAGGATTCGAACCTTTGTTTCTCGGCATCAAAGGCCGATGCCTTACCACTTGGCTATACTCCAAAAAGCCCATAAATCAACCTTACGCGAGAATAAAATCACTCCACGTAGCGCCATTGGCACATTAGGGAACGGCTGATCACTTTGCGCTCTGCATTTTCCTATTCCGGACGAAGTCCAAACATACCCTTTTTTGTCAAACAAAAAAGTTGTTCCGAAGGCTAGCAAAAAAGGGTTTCAGTTACTCATTTATTTTATTGTACGGAAAAGAACTATAATTTATAATCAATCATATGTATATACTGGAAGCAGCTAGAGCTACATCGGGATTCAAACAACTTTCGTAGGCTTATGCTTTACCCGTCTCATGGTTCATTCCCCGTTTGAGGGCCCATCCAGTAGTTGCCTACTACTTAGATGATCTTTCTGATTTGTCCGCACTTCGTACTTCGGTCTGGAAAACAGGCAACGTTAGTTCGCTTGAGAAGCTTTCTACGCACTTTTCTCTCCAGTGGTGGGCGACCCTATTAAGCACAGATGTTGCGTATAATGTTGAGTTATAATTCTTCAGAGCTAACACTCGATGGTGCTTTACAAATTTTTTGGTGAGTAGAGAAATACGGGGAAAGACGCTCGCATAAGTCCATCATGACTTCGATATCTGTTTTGCTCGATATAATAAATAAGCTGCACCCGGCGGGCAGTCTGGTTATCCCTTCTCACGCCGCTAGTTCATAACTGAATCATTCTATCGGAGATGAATGACCCAAGGGAAATACCCTGTACGACGGTAGGTTTACCTCGCTCATCGATGAGCCGGGCTACTGCTCCACCACCCGTACGGGATAGTGGCCGCCCATTACACAGCTCCTTAACCTGACTTTTTTCGGAGCTCCTCCGTCGAACCCGGAAAGGCATACCTTGGAAGATTGCCTGATAGACTGCGTCGAAGTTAAACTTGCCAAACGGGGACCGGTTAGTAAGTACATAGGCGCTTCCCCACTTATCACGCGCTTTCCTATCGCTAGGTCCCTTTCAGTTGGGCAGGGTCCCCCACTTCCGACGGTAAGTGCATCCATAGCCACTACGTGTGCGTCTTTATTTATAGGGTCTCACCTTTCTTCACCGTGCGGCTTGTCTAATCCAGTGGACGCCCTGGAAAAAGAAGATGTCGTTCAATCGCCCTTTTTCCCAGTGATATAAGCCACTACATTAGGTCTATCCCTTCCATGATAAGGTTAGGGGGCCGACTCCCCGTCGTGCACCATCCTCGAAAGGTGTATAGTGAACAGCGTACGTTCGCGCGCGCAGCGAAGCGGGGGAGGTTCAACGGCCCAAGGTTAGCCATTCGGTGTAGTGCCGGAACTTCGATTCGCCAGTACGGATCCCCATCTTCAAACACAGGAGCCGGCTCGCCCCCCGCTATTCGGTCATCCCTTTCGGGATTTCGATCACCCCTTTTCCCACATGTGAAGGTCTCCGTTGCCGAACCCGGATAAGTGAAATGCCTTATTACATCGTGAACTCGTACTTTTATTGCGCAGGCAGGGCCGGTCGCCCCAGTCAGTGCTAAACCGGGAGGCTCGTACCCCCTTCGCGGACATAAGAATCCTCGCAGAATATTATTTGTGAGCCGAGCGCGCTTCGCGTTATGACTCCACGTAGATTATTTCTTGGCCAATCAAGCAGCATGACTGCTTGATCGCTTCCCCCCTCTGTGCAGTTTCATTCCTTCGCAACTCAAGCACACGATATTCAAATGTTTTGTCTCCTCTGTCGTCAACCATCGCAGATCTCGGCTGTCGGCACCTTATTTTCATATTTAGGCTATTCATTACGAATAAGGATGATTGGAACGTTTTTATCTTTGAGAAAAAACTGACCTATACTTTCGATCCAGGCTCGTACCTCCGCCCATCCAATATCACATTCATAAGGTAAGCACCTTCTGTCCACTTCGTTCATCAGTGACCCAAAGGCCATACCTGTTTGTTGTGCGCGTTGTAATAGTCGTTTCGGAGAAAAGAATTAAAATGGCCTTATGCAACGAAAATTTTTACGAAAAAAAGCCCTCTCCCTAAGGTCGAGTGCCCTTCGGCGGGCCCAAGAGATCGAAAAACAATATCCATATATTCTTTTATTTCACTGTAGTGGCTTGACAAGCCGACAATGGCGACAAATCAAGAATATATTGTGTACCATTAAAGGTAAAACTTTATTTAAACCGAAAGAGAAAAAAAAGATAAAAAATATTCTGCCAAACAATCGGGGCCATTGGATCGCACAGCTTGCTTCTAGCGCAGGTCCTACTTGCATTTCGTACCTGACTAAAAAAGCACCAAACAATACATGGTCACAATTGCTGCAACCTCCAGCCTCCCACAGCCAAAATTTAGTTTTATTGTATGGACAAGACGGAGGAGCCACTGTTTTCAATCATATGGATATAGAGAAAGCGACTACTTTAGAAACAACATCGGTATTTCAACAACTTCTTGGTCTGATGTTGTTACCCGGCGCATGTTTTTCGTTTCTGGTTGAACAAGCCAACGGACATAAGTGATCCATTCACAAACATGGTTGATGATTTTCGAGCGCAATGTTTAATGTCACACCCATTTGACGCTCTATCCGTTATATGAAAGAGAGGTGAGGATCTAATGGGGCTATTTGGTCAACGGGGAATAACCAAGTAAGGGGCCTCACTTTGACAATCGGGCCCGTAGGCTTGATTAGCAGAGCTTGGTCGCTTAGTTCATGACAAAAAGCTTTCTGGGTACATGAAAGACCAGGTCCTGTAAGATCTTTTCCTTCTTTCTCAGCAATTTCGGCGAAGTAAATCGTAGAGCCAGCCCGAGAACCCGCGGAGCCAAAAAAGCGCATAGTGCCTGTAAAAGAAGTATCCTTTCCCGAATTTGCTGGTGGAGCAGGAGCCGGACGACACAGCACCTAAAATCTTCTGCAGAGGTAGCGCTTAGTTAGGCAGGGCTCAAGTCCTAGCCTGGGATAACAATGGGCCAATTTTTCGGTGGCTGAGACCATAGATAGTTGTACAAGGTACTATCCGTCTCTTACCGTGAGCCGCTCCGGGCGGCGGTTGAATTGAGAAAATTTATATAGATGGATCCACTACAGCATAATAGGGGCCACTGGTTTTCTCAGCGCCTTGTATCATTAATCTAGTCTTTATGGTAGCCCGGCGCTACGCGAACAAAAAAAAAGATTTTTTTTGCTCTGCATGTTTCTAGCACTCCATCCGCAGGGCCCCAAGGGGACTTTTTTTTGTCGGACACCACAATATTGAAATACTGTCCGACAAAAAAAAGGGCTAAAGCCTTTCAGTCCGACAGGCGGCGACCCGATCGCAGCCTCTAAGCTATCTGCCCTTTTTTGACAAGCAATCCTCCGCAATTTCACGAAAAACTTTAGAGTATGGTCTACGAAAAAAGATATATTGCGCAAATATCTCTTTTTTCTGCATAAATATTCAAGCTAACGGATGAGAGCCGCAGGCAAAATGAAATATATATTTTATGACAAAATATTTAATTCTTTCGGCGAATAACGGGATTCGAACCCGTGTTTTCAGAGCCACAATCTGCAACTTTAACCCCTAAGTTATATCCGCCCCTATTTATAAATGAGATACTCGCTATCGGATTCGAACCGATATTCCATTAGAAACAGATTTTGAGTCTGCCGTGTTTGCCGTTCCACCAAGCGAGTCTTGGCTTTTATCAGGAATAGATGTAAAAT